TGGGTGAATCCAGCCTATTCTTGAAATGAACAACTCACACACACTCCCTTTCCAAAAAAGATCAATACACCGAAAACTACACTTAGATTTATTGGATTTGTTGCTAAAATATCGGTATTAAACCCGAAACTCCCGGCGGATGGCCAGTGACCCAAGTAAACGAAAGAATCGGTTAAATTTTTCATATAATCTCCTATTCTAGCTAAACTATAAAAAAAGAACTCTGTCCTTTTTTTTATTCTTTTTATTTTCAATAAAAAGAAAATTTAATTTCATAATTTATAATTTAATTTACCTATTTGGATATTTGTAAACAGAATCAAAAACCTATTCTATATTACAAATGTATTTTCCAAAATTTTTAATTTTCAATAATAATAATGAGACTTAATTAGAATTAAGCTAGAATTTGAGACCAAGTTTGATGTCAATTTCAAAAAACTTAAACCTCGTTTTTCGCAACACTCCTTAAAAAAAAAAGTTTCCATTAAACTAAAAAAATAAGGGGAAGGAAGAAAGCGAATCGATGTGCTAATTCCCCATCCTCAAATTAGTCCTTCCCAAGGATTGTTGTCTCAATGAATAATTGTAGGAGTTAAATCTTGATACAATTAAAAAAACTACGAAAAAAATCCAGAATTTTGCGATTTCTAGGATTAAACAAAAGGATTCGCAAATAAAAGCGCTAATGCTACAACCAGGCCATAAATTGTTAAAGCTTCCATAAAAGCCAAACTAAGCAATAAAGTACCTCGTATTTTGCCTTCTGCCTCAGGTTGTCTCGCGATACCTTCGACAGCTTGACCCGCAGCTGTACCTTGACCAACTCCAGGTCCAATAGAAGCAAGCCCAACAGCCAACCCAGCAGCAATAACCGAAGCAGCAGAAACCAGTGGATTCATGATAAGTTCCTCACACCAAAATAAAGAAATAGTTAATGATACAATCATCCAATGACTTAAGGACGTAATTATAATTAAGTAATCGCTAAGATTCATCCAGCCAAAATAACCAAAAACTTAAAAAAAAAGAATAATAATAATAATAATATTATTGAATCATAAAAATTACTTTGATAGTAGTTCCTATCCACGGAATTTTTAAAAATTCATAATATATATATACGACTTTTTTATGCCATTTCTTTTTTGTGAACCATTCTTTTAATTCTTCGTTCTTTTTTTATCGTTTTTTCAACCAATTCACAGATAAAAAGGAAGAACTTATAATCGAATCCCTATCTAAATCGAAATTCACAAAAGTAGTAGGGCAGATTATATAGATCTTTAACTCATATATACCTAGTGAATATCAAATATCACATATACAAGTGTTTCTTACATAACGTAAACCAACTATTCTATAATTGGGCTAACCTAAAAAAGAATATTTGAAAAAAGAAATAGTTAATGATGACCTTCCATAGATTCACCTATATAAGCCGCGGCTAAGGTGGCAAAAATGAGAGCTTGAATCCCGCTTGTAAATAATCCAAGGAACATGACAGGTATAGGAACCACTAAAGGTACTAAAGAAACAAGAACAACAACGACTAATTCATCGGCTAATATATTTCCGAAAAGTCGAAAACTAAGTGATAGGGGTTTTGTAAAATCTTCTAAGATGTTAATGGGTAAAAGAATTGGAGTTGGTTGAATGTATTTACTGAAATACCCTAATCCTTTTTTGCTAAGACCCGCATAAAAATAGGCTACTGATGTGAGTAAAGCTAAAGCAACTGTCGTATTTATATCATTCGTTGGTGCTGCTAACTCCCCTTGAGGTAACTGGATAATTTTCCACGGTAAAAGGGCTCCTGACCAGTTAGAAACAAAAATAAATAAAAATAGGGTTCCAATAAAGGGAACCCATGGACCATATTCTTCTCCAATCTGGGTTTGACTCACGTCTCGAATGAATTCAAGGACAAATTCAAAGAAATTTTGGCCGTCAGTTGGAATGGTTTGTGGATTGCGAATCGCTAGAACTGCGGAACCTAATAAGATAGCAATTACAACCCAAGAAGTAATAAGGACTTGGGCATGGACCTGGAAACCCCCTATTTGCCAATAGAAATGTTGGCCTACTTCTACACCAGATATCTCATATAACCCTTCTTTTATTAGTGTGTTGATGGAACATGATAAAACATTCATATTGCCCTCTGACAGAAATAAGAACTTTAAATTATTTTGATTCAAGATCCCCCCTTTTTTTTTACTTAATTTACTTTTAAATTATATTTTAGTTTTGGATACCAACTAAACTAATCACACAATATCCCCAGTTTTTTATCTCTTTTTCTTTTGTACGATTCAGGAGTAGTAACCGATTTTTTAAATCGAAATACAGGGAGCCCCTCCCTCAAAAAAAATTGATTTATTTATCTTATTATTAATCAAGAATTTTGTATATAGCTAGAACGACCCTCACAAATTGCGAATACTAATTTGTTAAGAATGAATCGAATTGAAGCTATAGCGTCATCATTTGCTGGAAT